GCTTTAGACAAAGGTGCTATTGAGATATTGGGCCCTTATGGTATCTCGTACACATTCCGACGATTGGCCGAGCGAATAAGTCAACTTCAAAGTGGATTTGTTGTGCGAAGAGTGCGTTATGACCCGTGGCCGCCTGCCTGGTGGGGGGCGGCTCCTCCGTTGTGGGTAAACGGGAAACCCGACTCTACGAACCCGAGGAAAGGCTGCACAGCAGTAGTAAGGGCGTTAAGACCGGAGCTTTTTGTAGTGCTAGCAGGAATGCAAGTGAATGAATCCCATCCCCTAGCGAGTGAAGTGCTTACGCTCCCTTAGAGATAGGGGCGAGCAAAAGAGTCCGTTCTTCAATTTTGAGATCTTTAGATTCGTAAGATCCTGATAGAGTCCCCTTCCCTTTACTAATATAATAGAGAGGGGGCTGAAAAGCAGTTGCTTGCTGTCTACTTCGCGAGCCTTCACTGCACCGTTCTGTAACTTGCCTTCTTTCGTCCGTCCACGAGGCTGTAAAAAGAGAGATAGGGGCGGCTATCTAGCGGGAGTCGTTTCGGTTGTATGCCACGAGGTCCCTATGGACAAGGGGACAAGTGAATCATCGCTTTTGGGCGCAGGCATCCCTCTACCATCCATCCCATAGCATTCCATCGTCTCGTATTGTACTGTACCGTATCAGACCAGATAGATCTATTGAGTGAGAGAAAGGTAGTGTAACTAATTAGATATTCTTCATATTCTTATTGAAAGGGATCCCCATTCATTCCTAGATTCCCGTCATTACGGATGTCCCTACCTAACTACATGGTAGTGGGTCTAGGGGGCGCAATTGCTAGAGCACGGGAGAATGAAGAGTAATGATTTCAGCAAGAGCAGCCGGACGGACTATTCTAGTGAGTCTAGTGACTACTAGAGTAGAGTTGAGTCAAAAGGTATGGTATAGCAGCCTTTCCGAGCGAGCCTCTGGGATCTCCTGTAAACCCCCATGATGTGGTAAAGGGAGGATATTAGGGGAAGCAGTGAGTGGAGATTCCCCTGCGGAGAGCCGGATGAGGGGAGACCTTCACGTCCGGTTCGGAGGGCGGGGATATCCCGACCCTACTATCATTATGCCTTTGCAATGTTACTTGGTTCAACTCTATTTGTGACCTTTTCTCGTATGTGGGACTCTCTATCTTCTTGGGTAGATAATCGATCGTCTTTCATTTTTATAGTGAGTACTTTTTATACAAAGTCAAGTCAAGAATAATAATCGAACTGGAGGAGCTTGCCAGGATGGCTTGGTAAGCAAGCAACCAGGCGCCCATTCCCAGTTCTTTCTCTTCTCTCTTTTTTGAGTTTAGTGACAGCCCATCAAAACAATTGTCCAAGATTGCTAGATCGAAGACGCGACGAAAAGTCCGAAATTCCGAGTATTTTTGATTTTGACCAATTTCGATTTTATAAGAAAACAAGGCGTTCCCCGAGCCCGCTTAGAAGTGGTTGTGGATTCGAACCACATCAGGTAAGGATTTTCAGCTCTACCCGAACTGAGTTTGATTCCTCGGCTTTGACTTCGAAGATACTCAAATCATACGTCTTTTGTTCAGCCAACTTCCTACTTATTATTACTTACTCCCTTCACTTCAACTCATACATACTACTTTGAGACTGCCTATTCCCCTCAGCTGCTTATAAGAGAAGAGCAAGGTGCGTAGCTGGCTTGTGAAAGAAAAGGTATCCAGAAAGCACAGTAACAGCTATGAGGCCACCCTCCCACCTAATACCCACTACTAAGGAGAGTCAGTAGCACGGCTATAGCCAGAGCCTAGCTTGATTACTGGAACTAAACAGCTGCTCCTACCTTACTTATAAGGAGTACAGGGACGGAGTCGACTTTAGTTCTCTTTAGCACACCCCTAGCAGCATTTCCTTCTTTTCTTGCTTAGAGCTACTCTTCCTTGAGCATTGTCCATCATTCTACTCTAGGACTGTGCTGAAGGCTACTTTCGGGGCAGAGGTTGAGTAGACAGCAAAAGCAGCATTCGATGCTTCAGCACACCCCAAGAGCGCATTCTCGGTCTAATGAATGATCGAGCATTCCTGGCTAAGTATTCACTGAGACATCCGGAAAAAACCCATACCCCAAGCAGCAGAGTCAACTCTGTTCACTCCGGGGCCATTCAATGAGGTATTGATATTCCGATCTGCCTAATTCAGTCTTCCGTCGGCGATTTCATTTATTCTGAAAGTGGAAACTGAGGACTGGGCTAAGGAGAAGCAGGAGGAGCTAAGGAGTGAGTGAGAGGAAAGTGTGAGGGAAACAAGGGATGTGCTGAGGGAAGGAAAGGAATACTGAAAGCAGAGGAGTACCGAGAAAGTAGGGAGTTACTAAGGAAAGGAAAACAGCACACAGGAGTGTACTATTATCGCGGGCATGTGCTAAAGAGCATCTGATCAACTCCTACTTTCCAACCCAGGAATTAACATAACAGCAGCTGCATACCTCTTCATGACAACCTTTGGAAAAAAAGGGGTGTCGAAAAACTACTTGAATCCAACGATAGAAAACTTGTCAGGTTATGGACCCTAGGAAAGTATCGATCCATCCATCTCGCCTTGGAAACGACTACTTTTTGTTTCATGCAGCACACGGCAGGAACCCTCAAAAGTGGCTTACTGCCAATCAAGAGTTTCAGAACTTCTAAGGTGTTCCTAACCTGGAAACAGAAAGGCTAGTAGTGTGCTGATTTATCACCACTTTGAGGGAATGACTCCTGTAGCACAGTGGTGGATTTGCTAGTCAAACAATTTCAGGTTCACCTTGGGAACAGCTATCCCTGCTTATCTAGAAGATTGCTCATCACTTTTTCGGGTTGAGCACACCCAGGTGAATGACTACTATGGAGAATGACTTATCACACGCGTGCAGCACACCGATGCTTGTGTGTGCTGAAAAGCAGAGGAAGAAAGAAACTTCGGTCTAGTCCTCAAGTTTGGATCACAAGGAAATTCTCAAGTTATGCAAAAGGAGAAAACTATGGTTGACAGGAGTGTGCTGAAGATACTCAAACTTGGGACTTCGGGTAGTCAACTCCTCACCCATACAGATCACAAGGAACTCGTCCCGTCAAAGCATCGGAAGAAGAGTGTGCTGACTGAAAGCAGAGGAGTAGCTAGTCAACCAACCAAGGACCAATCATCGGGTGAGGCATTCCTCGGATTACCTGTACTGCTCCTGGTCAATGGAAGGGTCGGAGTGTGCTGAAAAGCCAATCAACTCAATTCATTACATACCTCGATGGATCCATCAATCAAATCCTAGGAGAAATGTCAAAGCAGAAGATCAATCAAAGGAAAACCACTCAATTCATTTTCATTACTTACATTTCCCCCGAATTACCGATCGATTAGCCATTCATCCAATCTAAACATGGGAATTCAGGTAAGGCGCCTTCGTTCCTAGCTGCTAGTCATGTTATTGCCAACCAGCTTCACCGGAATCAAGCTAAGCCTCTTTAGCAAAAAGAAGGGCCTTTCATTCCTAGCTAAAACCAAGGCAAAAGCTAAGCCTGTTTAGAAACAAACAAAGGGTCTTGAGTTCAGCACACCAGTGTTAGGAACAAACTAGGGCCTTCTGTTCAGCACATCCGTGTTAGCAAAAACTAGGGCCTTTCATCCATCGATAGCACAATTCCTCAGGTCAGACCATTACAGAGCATAGATTCGTCAAGGAAAAGTTGGCCTTCTAATTACACGTGTACAGGTCTAGGAACCATACACCCTAGAAAGAAAGGGATATCGGTGTGTTGCAAAGCCCTACCCAAGCAAAGGAGTTGACTATTTCTCGCCCAAGGAATACTTCACTTTCTCATTCCAGTATGCTTCTTTGCTAAACAGGACTCTCTTAGACCAGAAGCCGAAAGCGCAGGTGTTGGACAAGATCCGTTGAAGGGAAGGGTGACATAGAACAACCAGTGAAGAACAAGGCGAAAGATCAAGCTGAATCCAGATTCAAGTCTGACAGCAGAAAAAGCTCCAGTATCGAGAAATGGGTCGAATCTTGAAGAGGAAGCCATGGTTGAGCGAGGGCCAGAAGTCGAATTCTTATCAGATTGATATTCTCCCATCGGTCAATAGAACTGGGATTCTGGGGAACGGCAACATCGGCTGCAGTAGGTGGTGACAACGACTCCTTAAAGGCGGCATTTGGCATCAACAACAAAAGCTGCGTTCGGCAGAGACAAAGGAAGCGACTTGGACATCGCTTGCTTTCCTCTTGTGCCTTTCCTTTGGGTTGGCACCTTCCTTTGAGCGATTGGACCGGCTCCTTGTTTTTTCGAAGTCCTCTTTGCTTTCCCCGATTGGAAGAACTCTTCTTTTCTTATCCAGGATGAAGACTTCGATGTAAAATCCACCTTTCCAACGAGACAACTCTCCACCGCGCTAGTGAATAAGTTTATCGATCGTCAGGTCAGGCTGAGCTGTAGCACTGATCGTTGAGTGATCACATAGCTGACGTCAACAGATCTTTTCCTTTTGTTTGGGAACCCTCTTTCGACTCCCCTAAAACGGTTTTGTTTCTACGACTACTTTTCTTACTGAACTGCTCACTGGAACTACTTGACCTTCACTTACCAAAGCGGAACATAAAGCTTTAAAGATCTTTCATGACATTTTCAAAGCTGCCTTTCGCTGTTTTAGGGTTGGTTTGGCCGCTGCGCCTTTCCTTCTTTGTTGAGTTGGCTCAAGATTTATGAAAGCAAGAAAACGCTATAATATTAGAGAGAGGGAACCCCGGGATATCATAATTTCGAACCCGGGTTCTCCATCATGAGAACAGGCTTGAGAAAAACCATGTATATCACTTGCTTGCCAGCCGAGGAATATTAATAGAGAAAGTTTGAGCCTTGAGCAAGCAGACGAGCTTTACAAGTTTCTTTCTCTCCTGTCTCTCTTTCTGCTGGAAGGAAAGGGAGAGATAAGGGAAATACTTACGACACGCGGACAATATCATTGAAGTAGAAATTCTGTCTCCTTCTCAGTTAGGTCAATAAGCCCCTTTCTTTTCTCCTATTATAAATGAAAGGAGTTTAGGAAGCCGACGATCTGATCTGAGTAGTTCTGGTAGCGCCCTGGTAGCCAATGAGTGCTTGTCTGGTATCGAATGAGCTCAAGTAGTTGAGTAGCTAAAGGCGTTGCCTTAGAGGAATGAATGTCCTATCTTCGGGTAACTTCCTACAGACTTTTCTTCCCTTATTTATGGAAGTTCCTGGATTGTGTGAAATAAGAACATAGGGTATTGACTGATTAGCTGCTCAAGCTACATTTCAAAGGTGAGGAGTGAACCTTCTTTCTGGCTGATTCAATATCACCGGAGTCTGCTCAGGGTTCCAAACCAGCAGCGAAGTTTCTTTTCTACGATACACTGGAATCGGGTCTATCTTAAGCGGGGCCTACCGACGGGTATGAGTTCAATACAGGGATTCGGCATTCCAGAACTCCCTCCCAGCCATCCTATCTTGTGTAAAAATCGCTTTCAGGCCAGTACTCTTTCTCTCCTGGAAGCGAAGGCAGGAGCAAAGCCTATTGATTCACCTGTTTGCTAACCTACTTGTCGGCTACTCGCACTCTGTAACCAGAATAGGGCTCTGGAGTTCATACCACCCGGCGGTTTCTCATTCTCATAAGTCTGGAAGGCGGCGCCTAACCTAGTCGGACTTGCTTGAATCGATACGCTTAACGGACTTCTCTGTCTATTCAATTTATTTTGTTGCAGACTCTTCCCCCGTCCCAAGCATTGTCTTAGCTTTTCACCCAACACATATGATAGATACGGATGGGGGAACGTATGCCCTACTAGATGATGGATGCCTTTATAAGGTACCTTCGAGACCGGAAATGACTGCCTGCCCCACGAGAATGATTTACCTTTCTTTCCTAACAGAATGACTCCCTCCTACTTCTATCTTGCTTAACTAAGGCTTTCTTATGCTTTGAATGCCGGCGGGTCCACGGCCGTCTAAATCGACGGAGACCTGTACCTCATTCTCAGCACCCCTTACAGTCTCGGGGTATTTAGTCCTTAGCTCGGCGTTCATCTTTCCGGTCTAGCTCAACGATGAGCTCTTTAGATGTTCAGTCTGTTCGGACAGATATGACGTTGAACCAGTAGCAATCCGGTGAAAAGCCAGTAGCACGATAGCAGTTCCTCGGTCCTATGCCATTCAACGGCCATTCTATCGCCCTTCTATTCTACTAGGTAGACCACAGGTTCAATGGTGGTTGCCTTCGCTCCCAAAAGAGTTCTGGCTTCTAGTATAGGCGAGGCTTGATGAAATGTTGCTTCATTTCTAATCAAAATTGCCCACGTTCACGCGATAAGCAGAAGACAAAGAAGACTTTCGCTAAAGACGAGCTATTCTTTATCCCGGGATCAGAATAATAAGGAAAGGCGCAACTCCAATTTGAAGGTTTATAGACCAGTACAGTCACTCTGTAGGAGTACGGATCAGAGAGAGGAGAGTTTGTTCACGAGCCGTAAAGTAAGTAGTTCGGACCAGCGGAACAATGTGAAGGAAGTTCGTTTACACAGTACGAGAAAAAGAATTCTAAAGAATGGGACTAAGTCTTAAGCAACTTTTTTAGATTATATTAGAAATAATAGCATCAACATAACAATAACATTCTAAAATAAAGCGATATAGGCCATCCATCAACCGAGAAACACAACCTGCCTCAAAGCGCTTCTTTATTCAAAAATAATATATTATTAAATGAATCCACATATAAACGTGGGCAGGTCTGCTCATTATTTGTGTTCGTACATTTATTCATTATTGCAATACAAATAACACCTACACTTTACTAGTGATGGAGGGGATTCGCGCCGGATGGAACAAGGCGTTTTGAACCGTATACTACTGTTGCTGGAATGAAACGCAGCCTCGGAACAGAATTATGCTGCTTGCTGGGCCCTGATGGTGGAACTGGCATTTTGGGGGGGAAGAAAGCGGCCCCCTTTTGCGGCAGAGTGGGCAGCATCGCTTTCCCTCGTGTAGCTATGATGCCATTCAGAAACAACACAAGAAAAAAGAAAAAGCAGTATTTCGCGGATCGGATTCTTGCCATCACTGGAAAACAAATTGAGCTGTAGGCATCAAGGTAAGGGACCGAGATTATATACTGCTGCAGAAGCGGAATCGAAGGGGTTGGTTGAAAGGTAAGGATAGCGTGATTGGCCGATTGGTTGAAAGGTAAGGATAGCGTGATTGGCCGATTGGTTGGAAGGTAAGGATAGCATGATTGACTGGTTGCGGGTCCTTTGGATCATGGGCCACAGCTACTTGGGTAGAGACCGCTGAACATAATTTGGACAGGCCGAGGCTATATGGGCTGCGCGCCTTTTGATGGCTGTCATTTTCTGGGCTATTTTATTTGGATAGACTTAGATCCTTTCATGTAGGAAGATAGATGGAAAGCAGCTCTCTAGCAACAGTACGGAGGGAACAACTGACCTAACACTGAAGACCT